ATTCGGTTGGATGGTACCAACTAAATCAAGTGCTAACTTTCATTTATTATTGAATTAACCGATCAACTTGCTATCGGACATTTTTTTTTTATTCGGGAAATATTCCAAAAAATTTCGACATATTTCACTTTATTATGATTATGAAAATAAATCCTACTACTTCCGGTCCTGCGGTTTCCACACTTGAAGAAAAAAACCTAGGGCGTATTGCTCAAATTATTGGCCCAGTACTGGATGTCGCTTTTCCCCCCGGCAAAATGCCAAATATTTATAATGCTTTGGTAGTCAAGGGGCGAGATACCGTTGGTCAGCAAATTAAAGTTACTTGCGAGGTACAGCAATTATTAGGAAATAATCGAGTTAGAGCTGTAGCTATGAGTGCTACAGACGGTCTAACGAGAGGAATGGAAGTGATTGATACGGGAGCTCCTCTAAGTGTTCCAGTCGGTGGAGCAACTCTCGGACGAATTTTCAACGTTCTTGGCGAGCCTGTTGATAATTTAGGTCCTGTAAATACTCGCACAACATCTCCTATTCATAGATCCGCACCCGCCTTTATACAGTTAGATACGAAATTATCAATCTTTGAAACAGGGATTAAAGTAGTGGATCTTTTAGCCCCTTATCGCCGTGGAGGAAAAATCGGACTATTTGGGGGAGCTGGAGTGGGTAAAACAGTACTCATTATGGAATTGATCAACAACATTGCTAAAGCTCATGGGGGTGTATCCGTATTTGGTGGAGTAGGCGAACGTACTCGTGAAGGAAATGATCTTTACATGGAAATGAAAGAATCCGGAGTGATTAATGAACAAAATATTGCAGAATCAAAAGTAGCTCTCGTCTATGGTCAGATGAATGAACCGCCGGGAGCTCGTATGAGAGTTGGTTTGACCGCCCTAACCATGGCGGAATATTTTCGGGATGTTAATGAACAAGACGTACTTCTATTCATTGACAATATCTTTCGATTCGTCCAAGCCGGATCAGAAGTATCTGCCTTATTAGGGAGAATGCCTTCCGCAGTGGGTTATCAACCTACCCTTAGTACAGAAATGGGTTCTTTGCAAGAAAGAATTACGTCTACAAAAGAAGGATCTATAACTTCTATTCAAGCAGTTTATGTACCTGCAGACGATTTGACTGACCCTGCTCCTGCTACGACATTTGCACATTTAGATGCTACTACCGTACTATCAAGAGGATTAGCCGCAAAAGGCATTTATCCAGCAGTAGATCCTTTAGATTCAACGTCAACTATGCTCCAACCTCGGATCGTTGGCGAGGAACATTATGAAACTGCGCAAAAAGTGAAGCAAACTTTACAACGTTACAAAGAACTGCAGGACATTATAGCTATCCTTGGATTAGACGAATTATCCGAAGAGGATCGTTTAACCGTAGCAAGAGCACGAAAAATTGAACGTTTCTTATCACAACCCTTCTTTGTAGCAGAAGTATTTACTGGTTCCCCAGGGAAATATGTTAGCCTCGCAGAAACAATTAGGGGGTTTCAACTGATCCTCTCCGGAGAATTAGACAGTCTTCCCGAGCAGGCCTTTTATTTAGTGGGTAACATTGATGAAGCTACCGCGAAAGCTATGAACTTAGAAGTGGAGAGCAAATTGAAGAAATGACCTTAAATCTTTGTGTATTAACCCCTAATCGAATTATTTGGGATTCAGAAGTGAAAGAAATCATTTTATCCACTAATAGTGGCCAAATTGGTGTATTACCAAACCACGCCCCTATTGTCACAGCTGTAGATATAGGTCTTTTGAGAATACGCCTAAATGACCAATGGCTAACGGTGGCATTGATGGGGGGTTTCGCTAGAATAGGTAATAATGAGATCACCGTTTTAGGAAATGATGCAGAGATAAGTACTGACATTGATCCGCAAGAAGCTCAGCAAGCTCTTGAAAAAGCGGAAGCTAGCTTGAGTAAAGCAGGAGGTAAAAGACAAGCAATTGAAGCGAATCTAGCTCTCAGACGAGCTAGGACACGAGTAGAGGCTATCAATGTTATTTCCGACTAGTTGATGCATCAAAACAATCAAAAGAAGTTCTTTATTAGACAGCATGATTAGACAGCATGTTTTGATTCCGACAATTGAAAACAATTAAGTCTAATCTAATACAACAAAAAAAAAGAAGATGAGTAGAAAAACTTATTAGATACCGGATGGTATCTAATAAGTTCTACCTACTATTGGATTTGAACCAATGACTCCCGCCGTATGAAAGCAATACTCTAACCACTGAGTTAAGTAGGTCTTTTATCACTACAAAGAAAAAAAAAAAGAGATTCATCACTTCGGGGATTATATATGAAATATTACTTCTAAGCAATACCAATCCTTAAATTAATTGGGAGGAAACGGCCAATATTATATTATGTAATTATGGAATATCCATCTTGACAAGAAATTATCTATATGTTAAGATGTCTATGACAAGGGTTATAGCTCAGTTGGTAGAGCACCTCGTTTACACGTGCGCCAATGCTTTTCAAGGGAGTCAATCATGTAATCAAATAATCTTATTGATAAATCGATGTCTTACTCCATGGATTCGAGAGAACAAGAGAACAATAGCCTGACAAATATTTGGTCAATCCGATTCGGGTGCGAATTCTGATGTCAAATAGAGCCCATCATTGATTTGAGAATTGATAAGGTGAATACCCAGTCTATTCAATGCTAGGCATAACGAGTATAAGGGCCTCAAAATAACCTCCTTTCGTCCTATGAACTTTAAGGTGTAAGAAGTCTCATATTTGACTCTTAGAGCGGAACGATGGAGACTCCATTAAATTTTAACTTAGGTGGATCCAGGCCAGAAGCAGACCTATGTCAAAGTAACCCTTCTTTGAAACACTTTGGTATTGCTCTTAGATCAGAATTCAAATAATGAATAATGAATCAGAGCAAATGGAGCCATCTCATTATCTTCTTGTTTTCGGTGAAGAAAAAATATGGTGGACTAACTGATCTTTTCATCAGTTGATGAAAGAGCCCAATGCAACAAAATGCATGTTGGGTCTTTGAAACAGTTCGAATCATTTCGATAATAAAAAGTTTGATCTGTTTTACCGAGAAGGTCTACGGTTCGAGTCCGTATAGCCCTATACATTATATTTACATTCTTTTTTTGAGTTTTAATTTCCTCATCTCATTAGTACTTGTTTGTGGCTGGTCAGTCGGTTGGTCCATAGAACTGGAAGCATTATCCTATGATCATATGGATTCATAGGGACAGGAAAATAAAAACAAAAATTTTATTTAATTGAATGGATACATTTAATATTTATTAAATCTCGGATAAAAAATCCAATCCATTCTTCTTCATTAATCGTCGTCGGTGAATTACATACCTGTCACGATCAAAGAGTTAGTGATATATTTTTGCTTTGACATGTATACCCAATCCATTTTTAAGTTAAAATCATGACAGGATCCTGCCTAAAAACTCCAACCCGACTCAACCAAATCTAATCATAAGTCACATAGATCGAGTACCTATTATTGGTTTTATATTTGTAGAATACCCTGCAAATCGCTTTTTGGTAGAAGAACAACTCCAATTGATTGTTTTAGAGATAATAAATGGGTCATCAATATATCAAATCAATATTTGTACCCTCTTCTATTTCTATGAGTTGGTTTGGAGATTTGATTTATCGAATCGTTCGATTTCAATAATATGTTATTTTTTTTTTTATATTAGAATAGAATTAGAATAGAAGTAGAAGTATCTTATGTAGAATTTACGATTCCGCCGATTATACCACGATGCTATACTTCATTATGTAGGTTTGCTTCAAAACAAACTTTTTCTTGTAACGAAATTTAACGCCTTACCAACATTGCTTAGTCTTACTAAGCGGTATTGCAGTGACAAATAAGTATTTTTGTTTATTCCAAATCACGATTTTGACTACTTTAGTTTAGTACTACAAATTGATTCAAAATAGAATGCCTTTTGCATTATAACTCAAATTTAATACCTTGATTCTTTTTGTTCCTTTCTGTTCCTTAGAGAGTACGTCGGGATAGTGGAGATCCAACCAAAGCAAAGTTTCTAATTTTGTTTGGTATGGAAACATTTTTTTTATATTTTTTATATTTTGGTTCCTCGCAATTCGATTGAATCAATTAAGAATTATATCAATTTTAGATATCAATTTTAGAAAATAATATAAATCTAGGATAGGGCAAGAAGAGAGAATATAATCGTTCGATGCATTGGATTATGTTTCCATATTCATATCGAGTCAATAGCCGCAATAATCCTCTACCCGAATGAATTTTCTTTTTTAATAATACTTCGAATAGAATATACTAGAAATCCCTGTTTAACTAATGCCTATATGTTATATCGCTAATGCTAAGAAAAAATGCTTATTTCACGTAAGAAGTTCTGGACGAATTGACAATTCCAATTCGAATAGACTAATTCAGTCTATTCCATACTAATAGGAGTGCATCTATGTTTCTGCTTCACGAATATGATATTTTCTGGGCATTTCTAATAATATCAAGTGTTATTCCTATCTTGGCATTTCTCATTTCTGGAGTTTTAGCCCCGATTAGTGAAGGACCAGAGAAGCTCTCTAGTTATGAATCGGGTATAGAACCCATGGGGGATGCTTGGTTACAATTCCGAATTCGCTATTATATGTTTGCTCTAGTTTTTGTTGTTTTTGATGTTGAAACGGTCTTTCTTTATCCGTGGGCAATGAGTTTTGATGTATTGGGTGTATCCGTATTTATAGAAGCTTTAATTTTTGTGCTTATTCCAATTGTTGGTTCAGTTTATGCATGGCGAAAAGGAGCATTGGAATGGTCTTAGTTCCTGAATATTCAGACAATAAAAAAAAAAAAGAAAGAAAAGATTACATTGAGACAGTTATGAATTTGACTGAGTTCCCGTTACTTGATCAAACAACCCCCAATTCAGTTATTTCAACTACGTCGAATGATCTTTCGAATTGGTCAA